TTCCATTTTCATAAGGTCTTCTTGACTCTTATTCAAAAGGTCAAATAATGTATGTATATTGTACCTTTTGAGGCAATTATAGGTCCTGGGAGGCAATTCTAATTGGTCAATAAAAATGGATTTCAATGCTATTTCTTTTTTCGTTTTCCTTAGCTTAGCCAACCTATCATGAAAAGTCAAAAAGGGTAAAGTAACCTTGTACTGGTTGTTCTCTAAATGTAAGTTTTCTTCTTCTGCATGTAGAAAAGGAATAAATAAATCAATTAAATTCCGGGAGGCTTCATGAAGTGCTTCTTTAGGAGTTAAACTTCCGTTTGTCCATATTTCGAGAAAAAGTATCTCTTGTTTTTCATTTCCATTCCCATAAGAATGAATACTATGATTCGCATTTCGAACAGGCATGAATACAGCATCTATAGGATAACTTCCATCTTGAAATTTTTTTGGTGTTTTTATATGATATCCGCGATTCCTCTCGATTTGTAATCCAATACACAAATGAATGGGTTCCGTTAGATTAGCTATATACTGTGTGTTATCAACGATTTCCACAGAAGTTGGTAAGATGATGTCTTGAGCAGTTACACATCCAGGACCCTTGACACAAATAGACGCATTGCGAGTTCCATATAGATTACTTCTCAATACAATTTCTTTCAAATTCATTAAAATTTGATGTACTGATTCTTGAATACCTACTATGGTAGAATATTCATGTGGTATTTTTTCAAATTTTGCACGGGTGATACATGTTCCTTCTATTTCACCAAGCAAAGCTCTTCGCATCGCAATGCCTATTGTATCGGCTTGCCCTTTCATAAGGGGAGATAGAATAAAGCGTCCATAATAAAGACGCTTACTGTCTGCTCTTGATTCAACACACTTCCACTGTAGTGTCCGAGTAGATACTCTTACTTTCTCTCGAACCATAATAATATTATTTGATCAGATCATTGAATCGTTTATTTCTCTTGAAATCTCTTTCATTTTTATTTCTATACACGTCTTTTTTTAGGAGGTCTACAGCCATTATGTGGCATAGGGGTTACATCACGTACGAAACTTAATAGTATACCACTTCTACGAATAGCTCTTAATGCTGCATCTCTTCCGAGACCAGGACCTTTTATCATGACTTCTGCTCGTTGCATACCTTGATCTACTACTGTCCGAATAGCATTTCCTGCTGCGGTTTGAGCAGCAAATGGTGTCCCCCTTCTTGTACCATTGAATCCACAAGTACCGGCGGAGGACCAAGAAATTACCCGACCCCGTACATCTGTAACAGTCACAATGGTATTGTTGAAACTTGCTTGAACATGAATAACTCCCTTTGGTATTCTACGTGTATTTTTACGTGAACCACTACGGGTATTCCTACGTGAACCAGTTCTTGGTATAGATTTTGCCATACTTTATCATCTCATAAATAAAAATTCGAGATATATGGATATATCCATTTCATGTCAAAACAGATCCTATTTTTTTCATTGGGTCCTTTACGTTAGAGAGCCCCTTTTCAAAAGATTATCCTTGTCTTTGTTTATGTCTCGGATTAGAACAAATTACTATAATTCGTCCTCTTCTACGGATCAGTCGACATTTTTCACAAATTTTACGAACGGAGGCCCTTATTTTCATAGTTGTCGTTCCTTAACTTAATTCTGACTCTATTTATTGGAAGAAAATAAGTTTCTTGAAATGTTGAACCTCAAATTGTATCCCCATCAAGGGAATGCTGAAGTTGAAAAAACAACTTAATCATTCGAATCCTTGTTGTGGCATCTATAAATTATACGCCCTCTGCTTGAATCATAACGACTTACTTCAATTTTGCCCCTCTCCCCCCATAGTATACGTGTAAAACTCCGTCGGATCCTTCATGAAACATAACCTAGAATTAGATCTTCATTATCGAAAAACCCTGAGCATACATACCATTGAGAAGGAGAAGTGATTCATTAATGAAACCTTACTGAATCCATTTTTTTGTTCTTTCATTCTAGGTAAAAGCCCTAGAAGTATCACCTAATGTAGTAGGAATGATATCAACTAACCCACCCTTTTTTCTTTTGACAAATAGGAAATTCCGGATCCAATTCGGATATCAGAACAGAAAGATTACCATATATAACACAAAATTTCTCCGCCGATTCCTTCTAGTCGAGCCTCTCGGTCTGTCATTATACCTCGAGAAGTAGAAAGAATTACAATCCCCATCCCGCCTAAAATTCTAGGAATTCGTTGATAGTTCGAATAGATTCGTAGGCCAGGCCTACTGATACGTTTTAAATTTAAAATAGTTCGATAGGGTCCTTTCCTATTCCTTCTATGTCGTAGGGTTAAAACCAAAAAATATTTGTTGTTTTCCTGATGCTTCCTCACGTTTTTGATAAAACCTTCTCTTAAAAGTATTTTAACAATGTTTTCCGTGATGTTAGTGGATGCTATTTGAATCGTCTCTTTTCTATTCATGTCAGCATTTCGTATAGAGGTTATTATGTCAGCAATAGTGTCCCTACCCATGATAAACTAAAATTTTGGTTGCCTCCCATTTTTGATATAATCAACATGCTATTTTTTATTTATTTTTTAATTTTTATATTTTTTTTATTAAATAAAGGGATATGCGTCCGATACAACCTAATCCACTAATTACTTTATTTCATCCAAATACTATGTATAATATAACTATATTACGTATGATCTCATCTTATAATACTTCAGGTGCTAATGAAACTATTTTAGTGAAATTTAACTGTCTCAATTCTCGGGCAATCGCACCAAAAACTCGAGTTCCTTTTGGATTTCCTTCTTGATCAATCACAACTGCAGCATTATCATCATATCGTATTATCATACCGTTGTCACGTTTAAGTTCTTTACAAGTACGTACAATTACAGCTCTGATCACCTCTGATCTTTCTAGAGGTGTGTTTGGTAATGCTTCCTTGATCACAGCAACAATAATGTCACCGATATGAGCATATCGGCGATTACTAGCTCCTATGATTCTAATACACATTAATTCTCGGGCCCCGCTGTTATCCGCTACATTCAAATGGCTTTGAGGTTGAATCATATCATTTTTGAATCTGTTCTTTCAATGTTAATGCAAAGGACGAAGTAAAAAAAAAAAGAAATATTGTTTGTCAAAAAGAAACCTGCAATTTTTTTTATCCCCAAGACTTCTTTTCTTTGGTTCTACGTTCCTATCCCGAAATAATAAATTGAGTTCGTATAGGCATTTTGGACGCCGCTATTGAAATAGCCTTTCTGGCTATATTTTCTGCTACTCCGCCCATTTCATAAAGTATTCGACCTGGTTTAACGACAGCTACCCAATATTCGGGAGATCCTTTACCCGAACCCATACGTGTTTCCGTAGGTCTTACCGTAACTGGTTTGTCTGGAAATATACGTACCCATATTTTTCCACCACGGCGCACATTTCTTGTCATTGCTCGTCGCCCTGCTTCTATTTGTCTAGATGTGATCCAAGCGGGTTCAAGTGCCTGAAGAGCATATTTACCGAAACAAATACGATTACCTCGATAAGATATTCCTTTCATTCTTCCTCTATGTTGTTTTCGAAATCTGGTTCTTTTAGGGTTATAGTTGATGGTTCTTTCTCAATTCCATCTCTACTACAGAACCGGACATGAGAGTTTCTTCTCATCCGGCTCATCGCGAATGAAACGATTCGAATTTGAGAATTTTATGAAAATATACTGAATCATGGATTCTGAAAATATACTGAATCATGGATTCTTTGAGATTTCATCTAATCTATTAGAAATTTCTATATCTTGTTTGGATATATACTTAAACATGTATTTTTTTTCTAGATAATTATTTCTATTTCTAGATAATGAGATAATGTGGTTTTTTTCTAACGAATCTTTATTTTGTTTTGCCTTTGATCATATTATCATATTGGATCGAACAAGATTGAGTAATCTAATAAAAACCTTCGCGGGCGAATATTTACTCTTTCAATATCTATTTTAGTTGTAGGGTTAGCTCATGAATTCTCGGAATAAATGAATTGGTCCCTGGTTCGTTCCGCCATCCCACCTAATGAATTATTAGGATTCATTTTTCAATAGAATCTTACGTATTCATAGGTTCCATCGTTCCCGTCGCTTCGCAATTAATGGTTAGGTTTGAATTCTACAATGGAGCCCCTCAAGAAATTTGTTCTTGAGTCAATCTTTTTAGTCTTTATTGGCTCGAGGCTCTGGATTTTTTTCTATGAATAGATTCATATACTTATTTATGGATGAATCAGTATTGATGCTTTATTACACTGCCTTTTATGAGATGACTCATAAACCTTACATATATTGGAATCCTATATCATTGATATTCTTTTTCTTTCTTTCTCTCAACCTTCCCTTTATCTGCATACTTTTTTTATATCATAATCAGATTTATTTTTTTTTGTTTATGTAAGAAAGATTTCAGTTGCTACAATGATATGACCAATATATCATATCTTCACTGCTTTTTTGTATCCAGATAATGTGAAACGATGAGTTGGTTATTAGTTATATAGTTATTAGTTTACAGTAGGGGTCTGTCCATTTTTTTTGGAATTCTATCCTATAAAAAAAACCAACGAGTCGCACACTAAGCATAGCAATTATATGAAATCATCAATCAAATTTTTATTCAAACCTATAAAATTGCTTATTTTTTTGATTTAAGAGAAAAAGCATGAAAAGAAAAAGTGTTTTTTGATTCTATTTTTTTTTATCAATGGATATAGTGTAAAGAGTAAAGCCAGGGAAAGTATTCTTATTCCCAAAATATCCAAATTTTGATGCCTAATACTCCATAGACCGTTCGGACTCCATAGGAACAATAATCAATTTTAGCTCGAATGGTTTGTAGAGGAACCCTACCTTCTCTCATCCATTCGACACGTGCAATTTCTTTTCCGTCGAGGCGACCTGCAATTTGTACTTGAATTCCTTTTGTATCTGTCTGTTCGGTTA